AATATTATACTAGTACATATTCTAATACTAATTGATAATACTACTAAATTAATAATTCGAATTAATCCTATGTTTCATTACATATATATAATGAGATAATGAAAATAAAAGAAAATAAAAACATATAGAAAATAAAAACATATAGAAAATAAAAACATATAGAAAATAAAAACATATAAAAAAAAATTTCAAAACTGAAAAAATTTCAGTAGTCATATGGGGTAAAATATCTAGGGATTTCTAGCATATTCTTTTCGAAGTATTTTTTTCATTAATATCTGTGTATAGGATCATTGCTTCTATTGATTTGATACGAATACATTACATAAACATAATCTAAAGCACCGAACGATTATATTTTTTCTCCTTTCCTTATCCTGGATTTCATTTCTATTTTCCTTAATTGATTTGATTCAATCCGTTGAGTTGCGAGTTTACATATAACAACTCATATCTTTCTATACAAAAAAATTCGAAACTTTTTTCTTGTACTATACCGACTGACCCTCTCAGAAATAAAATAAAAAGAATCGAGTTATTTCATTAGAGTTAGAATGAAAAAAAAAGAGTCATTCCATTTCAGACCAATCTCGAGTACTAAAGAAAGATCGCGATTTGGAATGAACCAAAATACTTGTTTGTTTTGTTACGGCAATAACACTTAGTAATAGTAAGACCACCCGATGGGTTGGATTTCACTACAAGAAAAAGGTTTGTTTTACAGCAAACCTACATTACACAATGAAACATACCACAGAGTGGTATAATAGACGGAATCGTAAATTATCTAATCTACAGAAGAAAGATACTTCTAATAGAAAGAATTAGACATTATCGAATGATTTGACAGACCAAATCCCAAAACCAACTCAACTCATAGAATATAGAAGAAGGAAATTGATACATTTAGGACCAATTCATTATCTCTGCATTATCTCTGAATCAATCAATTGGGGTTGTTGTTCTGCCAAAAAGCGATTAGTCAGGCGACTCCACAAAACAAATACAAGAAAAGAATAGGTCCTAGATCTATGTGACTGTTGAAGTTTTTAGACAGAATCATGTCATGATTCTCACTTCATAAATTGACCGGATTCGATATACCAACGCAAAAATATATCACTAACTCTTTAATCATGGACAGAAAAAGAGGAAAAAGGTCATATGTAATCCATCCACGAAGATTAATGAAGGAAGATGAGTATTTTATCCGAGATTTTACAAATACTGATTAGATCTATTGGAATGAATTATTGTTTTTTATTTATTGTTTTTATTTTCCTGTCCCTATGTATTTACATGAACATGTGGTAATACTTTTGGACCAACCAACCGGCCAGTCTATAAACAAGTACTAATGAGGAAATGAAAACTATACTAAACTAAAATAGAATGTATTAGGGCTATACGGACTCGAACCGTAGACCTTCTCGGTAAAACAGATCAAACTGATTATCATCGAAATGATTCGAACTGTTTCAAAGACCCAACATGCATTTTGTTGCATTGGGCTCTTTCATAAACTGATGTAAAGATCAGTTAGTCCACCATATTTTTCTTTACAGGAAAATAATGAGATGGCTCCATGTGCTCTGATTCATCATTTGTATTCTGATCTAGGAGCAATACCAAAGTGTTTCAAAGAAGGGTTACCTTGACTTAGGTCTGCCTTCGGCCTAGATCTAACTAAGTTAGATGGAGTCTCTATCGCTACGCTGCAAGAGTCGAATATGAGACTTCATACACCTTAAAGTTCATAGGACGAAAAAAGGTTATTTTGAGGCCCTTATACTCATTATGCCTAGCATTGAATGGACTGGGTATTTACCTTATCAACTATCAAATCAATGGCGGGTTCTATTTGATTTGGCACCTGAATTCGCACCTGAATCGGACCGAACCCAATATTTGTCAGGCTATTGTTCTCTTGTTCCCTCGAATCTATGGAGTAAGACATCGATTTGTCAATAAGATCAATTATGTTTATTGCATTGCATAATGGGCTCCCTTGAAAAGCATTGGCGCACGTGTAAACGAGGTGCTCTACCTAACTGAGCTATAGCCCTTGTCATAGATATATTAACATATGGATAATTTCTTGTCAAGATGGATATTCCATAATCCCACATGATAGCTCTCTGATCCGTCTACTGTTAACAGGTTGGTATTGCTTAGAAATAATATTCCACTTATAATCCTATAAGTGATGGATCCTTTTTTTGGTGATAAATAACCTACTTAACTCAGTGGTTAGAGTATTGCTTTCATACGGCGGGAGTCATTGGTTCAAATCCAATAGTAGGTAGAACTTATTAGATACCGAAGTCAATTGAGTGATATCTAATAAGTTTTTCTACCCATTTTCTTTTTTTTTTTCGTTATATCAGATTAGACTTGATTGTGTTCAATTGGCAGAATAAAAATGTGGTGTATCATAATACAGTTCTAAAGAACTTCTTTTGATTATTTTGATGTATTGACTTGACTAGGAGGAAATAGC